CCTATAAAAAACCAAAATTGAAGATTTAGTTACGATTCGAACTAGACTTTTCTATCTTTATCCATGGATCCTTTACTTATACTTAAAAAATTGGAAGTATTGATCCAATTAAAAAAAAAATTATGTTTCGCAATTTCATAATCCAAATTGTCAATTTCGAATTGACTCTTGGATACAAATCACGAGAACGGATATTTTTCCCCGAATCTTTTATTTTTAATTTTAGAGTGAAAAGATTCAAATTTAATCCTTTTAAGAAATAAAGTTTTTGATTGGAATATCAATTAAACTGAAGGACCCCTTAACTATTAAAGGGATTAATTGAACGAATCACACTTTTACCACTAAACTATACCCGCTACAATGCGATTATTGTATAAAAAGGGCCTTTTGTCGAACAAGAGAATCAGATGTAATCAAGATAGGACAGAAATTCAAAATAATCATGAAATGCAAATTTGAAATTCGAACGTTGACGTCTTTGTCCGGGGTCCTGGTGCAATTCGGAAAGGGGGAGTTATTTTGTTTAAATATTAAATAACGAAATTGAATAATTCAAAAAAATTTCTTTTGTTGGACGAATTTTGACAGATATGGCTCGACAAAATAACTTTTATCCACACACCAAATACAAACTTTGATTCCTGATTCAATCAAAAGAATGGAAATAGTCCTTCTTTTTATTGTTCCTTTGAATATAATAACAAGTATTTCATTTTTTTGTTTTCAAATCAAATCCAAATAAATCGTTTTTTTATGGTATGGTTCGCACCCTTTCTATGGTTCAGCGGTATGGGTCATTAGAAGAAAAAAAGGCCCGGCTGGGTACTGACCAGGCCAGGCCGGGGAAGTGGAAATAAAAAAGGCCCCGTTGAACGAAATTAAAGAGATATTCTTTTCTTTATTTTTTTTTTTTTTTTCTATTTTATCTCTTTCGAATGCTTTCTATATTTGAATTTTCTAAAAATTATAGAAATGGAATTGCTGATAAAAGTTATATCTATTTATATAATAGAATGCAAAAGACAATAAAAAAAAAAAAGAAATTCTATAAGCTATATTTTCTATGAGCTATATAATCAATTTACTTTCTATATTCTCTAGAAGAGAATATAGAAAGTAAAGATAGAAAATCAAGTAAAGACGTTTTCATTTCAAGCATTATTTTTTGTGTAATGTAACATAGTAATTATTTTTTTTTTCAATTCGGAGAGATGGCTGAGTGGATTAAAGCGTCGGATTGCTAATCCGGTGTACGAGTTATTCGTACCGAGGGTTCGAATCCCTCTCTTTCCGTTTCGGTCGATGGCTGGGTATCCTTCAAATTTAACTTTAGCGAACACTTTGACTTTTTTTTAATAGTAACAGGGAATCGAAAAAATCCTAAGAGCATTTATACGAATAAAGTAAGCAACCCCTTCATTTTTTTTTTTTTATTCTTCGCGTCCGGGATTACGCCCTGGATCATTAGACAGGAATCCGAAGATGAAGAGCGAAACAAAGAATATCACTACGGTGTAAACAAAGAGTTTGAGAGTAAGCATTACACAATCTCCAAATCAGGTTTTTGGGGAAAAGGAAAAAGAGAATAGATTCTCTATTTTTATACTACATATCCAATTTTGACATCAAGAAATGAAGTTCTTTTTAGAATTTGATTCTCTAAATAGAAAATCGTTTTCAGAAATGAAATTCACACAATGAAATTCGACATTTTGGTTGGCTCTAATATAAGATGGTTTCAGTAAAAAAGGTCATAATCAACAAATAGCAAATGGGGGGATCAAAATGGATCGCGGTTCCCCAAGAATTTCATTGTTTGAATTGAGGTGGGGGTTCGTTCATATTGTAAGACTCATCTGCTCTTATTTCTTAATTGTTAGAATTTTTTTTTTCGAACTTGAATAAATCATGAATTTTTCTAGCACAATATTAAAGATCTCATCGAAAACTTACAGCAGCTTGCCAAACAAAGGCTAAGAGAAAAAAAAGAACGGGGATTACTGGCATAACATCTACAATTGGATTCAAAAAAGCGTAGGCCTCGGGTAATTTGGCGAATAAAAAACTACTCGAATAAAGGGCAGAATTAAGACAGATATACATTAAACTAAAGATATTAAGCATAACAAACATTTTGTTCTTGGATATAATTTGATTTTGATTGAGTTATTAATATCTTATTGATATAAGATAAAAACGAAGAAAAGAAAGTAAGGTAGACAAAAAAAACTTCTTGGAACCGACCCAATCAAAACAAAAATCCTTCTATTCTCGTGTGAGAATTGAAGAAATCATATTTTCATACAATATCTTAATTGAATTCTATGGAATGATCAATAAATTAAGTTGTATTTTACACCTACACGTGTCAAAATCCTAACACTAAAACCAGAATCTAATTTTAGGGCTTTGGACTGGAATTGACGAACAGCCAATACTACCGGTACTCTTTATAAGTACCATTAGTACCAAATCGAAATTGAAATGGGGCGTCGCCAAGTGGTAAGGCAACGGGTTTTGGTCCCGGTATTCGGAGGTTCGAATCCTTCCGTCCCAGACCGGGCAGAATCAAAATTTGCAATTCCCTTTTTGAGCAACCCTCTTAAGTATAATTATTGATAAAATATACGTGTACGTCTTTTTTCTAATTCAAAAAAATTCTTTTCTCAACCAGATCCTTTTTCACAAATTGAATCGATCGAATTCAAATAATATGAACTGAATGCATTTGTGTTCCCCGCAAGCGGGGAACATCGATCACAAGAGTTTTAATTAAAAAACGTTGGATGGGCGTTTTTGCGCATGCCCCTCTCTTTTCTTTCATTCACATTAACTTTCATATTTAAGCGAGTTTCGTAGAAAAGTCTTACGTCTCCCCTCGAGTTGAATTTTCAAGGATCCATTCTAAATTGAAATGCGAAAGCCTCCCCATTCCTATCTTTTTACAGTCCCAATTATTCTCTTTTTATTTCGGAATTCTCAACAAGAGGTTATTCCTGGTACTGATTGAATTCGGGATTAAGTCTCTTAAGTAAGACTAGGTTAGATTAAAATAAAAAACAACTAATTAGAAAGGAAACAATGACTTAATCTGGGCCCTTTTTTTTTTTGTCTTTGTATCTATACAAAATAATCTAGCATCCCGTAAAATGGGATCTTTTTTTTTTTTTATTTAGGATTCCCACAGAAAGAATTCGGAGGGGGTAGATAAGAGTTAGTGAGCAATGAAAGATACCGATTTGAATATCGGTGTCGGTCCAAATCTCATTAAGCAATAATCCCGCTCCATATGGAATGGAGGCTCTTTGATTCTAACCCAAATTTTTCGGTATTTTTTTCTTGGGCTTTTTTTTTTGTTTTTTATGAATAAGTAAATCTCTGGAATAACAATTGAGATGGGGGTGATTCATATAGTCTATTTACTTTATTTTGAATTTGGGGAAAGATTATTGAATCCGAAGTCCAAGCCAAAGAAACGGTGCATAATTTGAGGAAAGGCTTATATGCATGGATTGCTATCCTTCTATTTCCTTCTATTTCAGAGATAATGTCCTTTTGCTTTTTTAAGATTTGTGAGCCCTTATCTTCCTGTTAAATATTTAACATACAATATACATAATTACTTCCAACGAAAATTGTTCGGTCTAATCTGATAGATACAGAAATCGCCCATTTTTGTAATTCTGATTTGTTCTTTCATTTCAGGATTCCGGATGAACGACTAAGAACCTAAATATCCCCTTCATATACAAGGAAAAAAGGCTGTGTATCGAACGAAGCAATGACTATTCATGATTCCATACTGGAATCAATTACATACGGGTTCCAAACTAGAGAAATGTTATGGTAAAACTTCGTTTGAAACGATGTGGTAGAAAGCAACGTGCGACTTGAAGGACATGATCCGCTGTGGATTTGTTTTTTACATCCACCGTTTTCGATTTTATATGAATGGGCTCTTGGCTCGACATTTTTTCTTCTGTTCTATTAGAATCCCCAAGTTTTTTGGGGGGTAATGGAACTAGTACAGGATGGAGCTCGAGTATAAAGTATTTATTCATTTCTCAGGGGCAAGGATCTAGGGTTAATACCAATCAATAAGTTGGAAAAAACTTCGTAAGTCAATTTTCGATATAGAAATCGAAAGGATCTGATTCGAGCAATTTTGAAATCCAAAAGCAAGGGGAAAATTTGTTGGAATTGGGAAAAACTTTTTCTACCAAAAGTGTATCCTGTAGGAATCAATTGTTCGTATGATTCTTAAATAAAAAGGGGGTGTGTTGCTGCCATTTTTTAAAATAAAATAAAAAAAAAAAACGTTAAAGATCATCGAAGTAATGTCTAAACCTAATGATTCAAAACAAAGATAAAGGATCCTGGAACAAGGAAATACCATTTTTCAATTGTTTCAACAATTCAATCCAATCCAAAAATCGATTCGATTCGAAACGAGACAAACAAAAAAGGGGCTTGAGACCGCTCAAAAAAGGAAATGCCTAAGGATTTTCGGCTGGGCTTTGAAACTTATCTAACTTGAGTTATGAGAGTATGAATGTTTTTTTGTTTCTTTTGAAAATGAAAAAGAAACAAAAAAAAGAATAACTTAAATCTCTAATTGATTTGATTATTTTATAGATCTATTTGACATTCTAATTCTATACATAGACATAACTATCACTTCTAACTATTTTGTTTTTCTCGAGCCGTACGAGGAGAAAACTTCTTATACGTTTCTAGGGGGGGTACTGTTCATCTATATCTATCCCAATGAGCCGTTTATCGAATCGTTGCAAGTGATGGTCGATCCCGAAGAGAAGGAAGAGATCTTCGGAAAGTGGGTTTTTATGATCCGATAAATAATCAAACCCATTTAAATGTTCCTGCTATTCTATATTTCCTTGCCAAGGGCGCTCAACCTACAGGAACCGTTCATGATATTTCACAGAAAGCAGGGGTTTTTACAGAACTTAGTCTTAATCAAACGAAATTCTATTAAGGAATAGAACAAAAAAAAAAGAGGGTGTGGATGCGCTTTATCTAGTTTTGTATAATTTTTTCTTTACTATCCCCCCTTTTGTTCTATTCAGACCTATTTCTTTTCGGTTTTTTTTCAAGTCTTTCTCTAAAAACGGATTCTTAAAGTTTTTTATTTATCTAATTCTTTAGATATAATAAATATGGAAATTAATAAATAATATATATTTATTAATATAAAATTGGATTTGTTATTTGGATTTGAATTCAATTTAATAAATAACCAATTAACTCTTTTTGTTTTTGTCATTGTATTTTTTTTTTAGTATTTTCTCCATCTTGCTATTCACTATTCAATGTCATATTGACAATATTGTATTGAACAAATAGAATTTGTTCATGGAGAAATGGGCCTATTTATCTCCGTTCCATAGGTTTGGTTGTCTTTTTTTTTTTATTCAGAATCGATTAGAAATTTTTTTGATTCGAGTTCTTGCTAATTTCGTTTTTTGATTCCGTTGCGAAATTCCATTTTATTTATTTATTTTTATTCCGATTCTATCTACCCATTCAATTATTTGGGTTGCTAACTCAACGGTAGAGTACTCGGCTTTTAAGTACGGCTAGCATCTTTTACACATTTCTATGAAGCAAAGAATTCGTCCAAATCTTCGGGAGAATTTGTAAGACCGCGACTGATCCTGAAAGGAATGAGTGGAAAAAACAGCATGTCGTATCAATGGATAATTTTGAGAATATTTTATTCTTGTTCAACCGCTATAAAACCAAGTTTGAATTCTTGGCGCGGAACAAAATCAATTTAATTAAGAGTTGGGTCGAGTGAATACATGGATAGAGCCCTAGGGTTCCAATTATAGGGAAAGGGAAACAAAAAGTGACGAGCTTCGGTTCTTAATTTGAATTATTATCCGATCTAATTAAACGTTAAAAAGATATTAGTTCCTAACGCGGGGAAAGGTTTTCCCATGAGGGGATTATCGATTTATTTAATGAGTCCTAAGTATTAGCGAGTCCCTATTATGGGTTGTAGCTGAATGTGTAGAAGAAGCAGTATATTGATAAATATCCTTTTTTTTTTTCCAAAATCAAAAGAGCGATTGGGGTGAAAAAATAAAGGGTTTCTAACCACTTAGTTATACTATAACAAACATAAACCAATTAAATTAACTCGAAATGAGAGGATAGAGAATCCAGTGATGAGTCTACCCATTTTCAAGGTATCTACCTTTTTTACTACAATACTTTGTTTTCACCGTATCGCACTATGTATCGTTTGATCGCTCACTAAATCCCTTACCTTTGTTTTTGTTTTTAATCGAATTTCAAATGGAGGAATTTCAAGTATATTTAGAACTAGATAGATCTCAACAACACGACTTCCTATACCCACTTCTTTTTCGGGAGTATATTTATGTACTTGCTCATGATCATGGTTTAAATAACTCGATGATGGCATTGGAAGGTGGGTTTTATGACAATAAATCTAGTTCGCTAAGTGTGAAACGGTTAATTACTAGAATGTATCAACGGATTAATTTGAGTATTGCTGCTAATGATTCGAATAAAAATCCAATTTTTGGGCACAACAATAAGTTGTATTCTCAAATTATATCAGAGGTATTTGCTGCCGTGGTGGAAATTCCATTTTTCCTACGGTTGGTAGCTTTTTTAGAAGGGAAAGAAATTGAAAAATCGCCAAATTTTCAATCAATTCATTCAATATTTCCTTTTTTCGAGGATAAATTGTCCCATTTAAATTATGTGTTAGATGTACGAATACCCCACCCCATTTGTTCCGAAATCTTGGTTCAAACCCTTCGCGACTGGGTAAAGGATGCCTCTTCTTTACACTTCTTACGGTTCTTTCTCCACGAGTATTTTAATTCGAACAGTCTTATTACTCCAAAGAACTCTATTTCTTTTTTTTTAAAAAGTAATCCAAGATTTTTATTGTTTCTATATAATTCTCATGTATATGAATATGAATCCATCCTCTTTTTTCTCTGTAACCACTCGTCTCATTTACAATCAACATCTTCTCGAGTCCTCGTTGAGCGAACGTATTTCTATGGAAAAGTCGAACATCTTGTCGAAGTCTTTGCTAAAGATTTTCAGGACATCTTAGGGTTGTTCAAGGATCCTTTCATGCATTATGTTAGATATCAAGGAAAATCCATTTTGGTTTCAAAGGATACGCCTCTTCTGATGAATAAATGGAAATATTACCTTGTCGGTTTATGGCAATGGCATTTTCACGTGTCTTCTCAACCAGGAAGGGTTCAGCTAAAGCACTTACACTTCGGCAAGTACGCTATTAACTTTCTGGGCTATCTTTCCGGTGTGCGACTAAATTCTTTGTTGGTACGTAGTCAAATGCTAGAAAATTCGTTTCTAATAGGTAATTCTGTGAAGAAGGTCGATACGACCGTTCCAATTATTCATCTGATTGGATCATTGACTAAGGCACGGTTTTGTAACGCATTAGGTCATCCCATCAGTAAG